TTTTTTATTTTATTCCAAAATTACTTAAATATAATTTTTTTTTTTTTTGAATGAAGTTACACGACACAGTTCTTATTACTATTACTTTACTCAACTCACGAATTGCACAATGAATCTGTCGATTCGGAATCACAGGACCGATCGATGTCACAGCTGATGAATCAAGAACTTTCAATTGAACTAAACTAATCCTGTCAATTGGTTTTTTCTTACCGTTACTGTTGTATCTGGGAAAATTGAAACTTAGGTAAGTGTTTTATCAACATATGTAACAAAAGAACATATCTAATTTAGCTCTTTCATGCCTACTATAACTAGTTATTTCGGTTTTCTACTGGCTGCTTTAACTATAACCCCAGCTCTATTGATTGGTTTGAATAAGATACGACTTATTTGAAATGAATTGAATGAACAATTCATAAAAATGAATATTTCTCTGAGATTCCAGGTGTTCCATGGTTCCTTTCCACATCAATTGCCAATTCTTGGTTATTGAGATTCACGGATAATTCAGATTAATATTTAGGGATAGATCTTACCCATCTTTTTATCCCCTCAAAAAACCGAAAATGATTGAAGTTTTTCTATTTGGAATCGTCTTAGGTCTAATTCCTATTACTTTGGCGGGATTATTCGTAACTGCATATTTACAATACAGACGTGGTGATCAGTTGGACCTTTGATTAAGTAACATTTATTTTTTTTTGATTGACCTCCTCCCTGCGGGAGGTCAAATTCAAGTTTCAATTAAATTTTTTTTTGTTAAGTTTTTTTATTGTGATTTGACATAACATAAACGGAATCACGCTCTGCAGGATTTGAACCTACGACATCGGGTTTTGGAGACCCGCGTTCTACCGAACTGAACTAAGAGCGCTTTCTTATTACAGGGGATACGACTGTAGTGTAAAGAAAAGGTTTTTTACCCCCAAACATATCTTGCATACGTATAGCATGCAAAAATGAAAGATTATGTCCAATTTCAATCGATCTTAATTAATCCCTCGTTACTGCCCATAAGAGAAGTAATAGGTAGGGATGACAGGATTTGAACCCGTGACATTTTGTACCCAAAACAAACGCGCTACCAAGCTGCGCTACATCCCTTTTTAAAGTTCTTGTATAGTGTCATTGTACAAAATCCCTGTCTTGTTTTCCACATTGTTATTTTCCCCTCTATCTATATAGAATTTTCTTGTGATTTCTTTGGTTTCATATAATAAAAGAATTTTATACATCTGAAACCTAACGTATAAAAAAAATGAAAATTTATCTTATCGTTGTATCGTATAAAAAAAAAATAATAAAAATTTCTCGGAAATGCTCAGGAAGAAGGGGTCATTTTTTTCTTTTTTAGGGACAGGAAAATCTCATCTATTGGTTCATTGTACATATCTATTTTAGTCTATTTTAGTTAGGAATTCCGCGTAAAGTAAAAATAAAGTAAAAAAATACAAATGATCTTGAACTACAACATCTGACCATACATATATGTATTACAATAAAGAAGGAGGATTTTCAATGCGAGATATAAAAACATATCTTTCCGTGGCACCTGTGCTAACTACTCTATGGTTTGGGTCTTTAGCGGGTCTATTGATAGAAATTAATCGTTTATTCCCAGATGCCTTGTCATTCCCTTTTTTTTCATTCTAGTTATTAATATGCGAAGAAATGAAGAAAATTAGGGATACAATTCTACGTGACGTGACTAAAATTTCGCCCCTTCCTTTTTTTTTTTCAGTTCTTTAGGATAGGAGGATAGGAAGGAAAGAAAAAGAAAAAGTGTATTGTATTGAACCTCGACAAAAATCTGGTGAATCTAAGATCGAATTTTGGGGAACAGAAACGGAAATGTGTATCCAGATCTAGGGCAGGATCCACGAAATCATAGCATAGAAAGAAGATACTTAAATGAAATATTGGGATTTAAGATAGGAATAATTGATAGTTAGAAAGAAATTGTATTACTTAATTATTACTTTATTATTAATTATTACTATTACTCTATTAATATTAATTGTACTCTATTAATATTAATTGTAATTATATAATTACAACACATACAACACAACGAAATCTTTAGCTTTAGAAATGAAAATTGAATTTCAAGTTAGTAACTTCTACTGATTTTCTTATTGATTTTTTTGTTCTTTTATTCTTCTTCAGTTCGGGTCGAAAATAGAAGAAGTTAAGTCGATCCAAATCAAAAGGGGGTTCATGGCCAAGGGTAAAGATGTCAGAGTCAGAGTTATTTTGGAATGTACCAGTTGTGCCCGAAATGGTAAAGAAAAGCCGGGTATTTCTAGATATATTACTCAAAAGAATCGACACAATACATCCAGTCGATTAGAATTGAGAAAATTTTGTCACTATTGTCACAAGCATACGATTCATGGGGAAATAAAGAAATAGATGGAACGGAACGTGTGCGCGATCTTTCCAAGGAACAGGAAGAGGAAGAACTTAACATATTTAAGTTAACATATTTAACTTAACACTTAACATAAACATATTTAACTTAACATAATATTTAACTTAACATATATTATATAACATATATAATATACATAATATATACAATAGAAATCAAACCCGATTTCATTTTCATATACATATATATATATATATACTATACATATGATGTGTATTATATATGATATGTATAATATAAACGATGCGAATCAAAGCCTATTTCGGTCAGATCTGAAATGAATAAATAAATAGAATTTTAGAGATAAAGAATAAACCATGGATAAATCCAAGCAACCTTTTCGTAAATACAAGCGATCCTTTCGTAGGCGTTTGTCCCCAATTGGATCGGGGGATCGAATCGATTATAGAAACATGAGTTTAATTAGTCGATTTATTAGTGAACAAGGAAAAATATTATCTAGACGGGTGAATAAATTGACCTTGAAACAACAACGATTAATTACTATTGCTATAAAACAAGCTCGTATTTTATCTTTGTTACCTTTTCTTAATAATGAGAAAAAATTTGAGAGAGCCGAGTCGATCCCCAGAACTACTGGTCCTAGAACCAGAAATAAATAAACATACTCCTCAATTGACTCAAAACTCCAATCGGAACTCAAGCTCAGATTGATGTTTTGTTCAAAAGGCCTAGAATCCCGATTTTTTTCTTGTGTTATAAGAAATAACAAATGGGGGAAGAAGAAATCTTTTTTTTTTATTGAAACATGTTCGTTCATTCCTACTACTTATACTTATCTTACTTCATTTTTTTTATTCTATCTTCCCGGAGTTCATTCTCCGGGGAATTCTGTTTCAATTTCAATCATTTCTGTATTATATTTTATAATATCATATCCTTTATTTGATAATCTTATTGGAAATCATGTAAAGACAATTCTTATTTGATATAGATATTTGCGCAAGTATTTTACGATTAAGAAGCAATTGCTTCTTGTACAGATTTGGTATTAATCTACTATAATTATGGAATACCTTATTCTCACGAATTACTGCATTTATTCGAGTGATCCACAAACTACGAAAATCCCTCTTTTGCCTGCCTTTATCTCGATGAGAGGAAACCAAAGCTCTCATTTTCTGTTGAGTAGTCGTTCGAGTAAGTCTTGAATGAGCCCCAATAAAGGTTGATGCAAATAAACGAATTTTTGTTCGACGTTTCCGAGCTGTATATCCTCGTCTAACTCTGGTCATTGAATCAAATTAAACCTTAATGAATAACTAATTGATTTCTCTTCTTTCAGTCATCCTTTACCCCCCGTCAATTAATAACAAAACGGATTATTCCGATATATAAAATATAAATTCCAATGGCTTTTGCTACTATGACTTTCCCCAACCACGATTTTTTATTCCTTCCAGGCATTTCACCTGGAAATAAGAAATTCTAACGATACCAAATAAAAAAAATAGTGGGTTCCATCGTTTCTATGGTTACTTTTTTTTTTTAAAACGGTGAGGTCCTCTCTATACACCGGAGCCTCTTCTTTCATTTTATCAAATGTTATTGTTAACTTGTATAGTTCACACTCTTTGGCTCTACCCATCAATTATACAGTAATAGTTCTTTTCACAATAAGAGTTATCCATACAGTGACGGCATTTAATTATGAAAGTTGGTTAGGTAGCTGACCCTGTTAGTCCGTTCTTTCAAGAATAGGAGTATAACCTTTTTGCTTCTTATAATACCATTTCCTCCGCTTAATGGATAACCATTTGCCCCCAATGGGGAATTGCTTTTCATCTCAAATCTAGGTGATTGGATTTGCACCAATGTAAACCATAAATTCCAAATACAATATAGGTATATGATAGATCTTCTCTATCTATCCTATTCATTGGTACTGGTCATTGATACTGGAAAATTGTCTCATTTGTTCGAACTCATGATCTGAACGAGTCGCACATACACCCTAGTGCATGTTCCTCGACGCTGAGGACATCCTCTAAGAGCGGGGGATTTCGTGACATTTCTTATTGGCTGTCTTGTGTTTCTAATAAGTTGTTTAATAGTTGGCATGTCGTATGTATATATAGAATTCTAGAATGGTAGAATTCTAGAATGGAATGGGTTGGTTTAGATCGATCTTAACCTGATGATTGATGATCATGAATTTTTTTTTTCTATTCAATATCAAATCGCAGAAAATTCGAATTATGGTTTGAAATGGATTTACATGAAATCCCTAGTATTTTCATTTTCGACCGCTACAAGATCAACAATGCCATGAACTTGGGCTTCTGTTGCTGACATAAAAACATCTCTTTCCATGTCTTCGGATACAACCCATAAAGGATTACCCGTTCTTTGTACATAAACCTTTGTGAGGGTTTCGCGAAGTTTCAGTAGTTCTTCCGCTTCCAGGATAAATTCGCCCGCTTGTGCTTCATAAAAAGAACTAGCAGGTTGGTGAATCATAACCCTGATGATATTGATATAACATCATGAACGATTCTTCTATCTTGCATGATTGGGCTAAAGTAAGGGATAAAAAAAAATATAAGAAAAAAAAAATAGAATTGTACAACCGTACAGGCATCTTTTGTGCATACGGCTCTACAATGGAATTTACTTTTTCTTTTTCTTCTCTTCTATTCTATTGACGAAAGAAATAGAATCCATCCGATCCAGATCGTTGAATGATCCATTTACCACCCTTCCTTTCGTAGGAGTAAAAAAAATACTATGATGGTTCTGTTGCTTTATATATTTATTTTGTCTGTGATTTAGCAATCCCAAAGTCCTTTTCTGATACGATCAAATAAGGAAAAAAAATGATCTTTTTTTTTTCATTTTTGTACTTTTTCTTTCATAACATAAATATCAGAAAGAAAATTCTGGTGTGGAAAAGAATGGTTTGTGACGCTGAAATGTACCCCCGACACATAAGATCAAATCCGAAATGACCTCTGTTTCATACTACTATCTCGACATAAAATCTCATGTTATGAAAAAAACAATAATGGTTTGCTCATATCGAACTCGAAGTGCCATGCTATTATTACTTATTATTCATATTCAATATGGGAAGGCATAGTCTTCCTTTTTTTTTCAAATAAAAAAACTCATTGGCGCCAAGCGTGAGGGAATGCTAGACGTTTGGTAATTTCTCCTCCGACTAGAATGAAAGATCCCATTGAAGCGGCTAATCCCATGCATATTGTATGCACATCGGGTGGCACAAATTGCATAGTATCATAAATGGCTATTCCTGGTATTACCCATCCGCCGGGAGAGTTTATAAATAAATAAAGATCCCTAGTATCATCTTCTATACTGAGATATACCATGAGACCAACAAGTTGATTCGAGATCTCGCTATCAACTTCTTGTCCTAAAAAAAGTAATCTTTCTCGATAAAGTCGGTTGATTAGGACAAAATTGGTTCCCTTAGGAACCGTACGTGCACCTTTGGATGCATACGGTTCAAAAAAAAATTGCGAAAAAAAAAGAATCAATGTGTCGATTCCAGTTCTATTTCTTTTTTTTTTTTTTCTGTAACAGGTTTTTGTTTTTCTAATGAAGGGGGTTTTCTTCTTCTATTTTTCAAAAAACATAAGATGAGTTTTTGTTCCCTTACCTATAAAAAAAAAAGAATTTACTGAACTTATTGAACTAACCTCTCATTGATGTATTGTTTCATCGAGATTCAAATCACGATGTCATTTTATTGTTACTGAATGGGCCCTTTCAATTTTTTTAGGTTCATGTTTGTTCTACTCCGGGAAAAGATCTGCCCGAATTCTATTTGTACATATAGGGCAAATGATCTCAGTACCACTTTTTTTTGTTACGACTTCTTTTTCAATTTGTTTCATGTCTTCTCCAAACTATTCGATGTATTCATCATACTACTCCATTGGTTGGCAGTTTGAGATCGCTCCTATAGTAAGTATAAGAATCGTTTATGATATAAGTGGTAATCGTACATATATTATCAATTTGTTACCAATTTGGTATTTTCTGAGCGGAGCCTGGAGACTTTATTTTATCAGTCCAAGTCAACCATAAATTCTTCTAATTGATAATATTAATCCCCAATATAAATTGATCTAATTGTACTTCACGCTCCAAATGATTGATGGTTCACTCAATCTCAATACAATATTTCTTGGGCGAAACAGAGGATATCTCAATCCGGGGAGAGAACGGGTAAATCCCATATGACCCAATATGTCTGACAAGTCGCACTATACGTCAACCCAAACTGCATCTTCCTCTCCAGGACTCCGAAAAGGTACTTTTGGAACACCAATGGGCATTAAATTAAAGAAAAAAAAATTAAGTACTATACTTCACTTTAATATGGAAACGTAACAATGGGTTTATTGTCTTCATCCTTTTTTCTGTTTATTCTATTTTCTAGATAGATTGATTGGAAGGTTTATAGAGTAAGATAGAATGAATAAAGAAAAATTTTAACGAACGGAGCAATCGATCGTTCGAATGATAAACAAGTATCTATGCATTCGTTCCCACAAAATGGGACCAATTCTCCCATTGCGTATTGGTACTTATCGGGTATAGAATAGATCTGCTTCTCTTTGTTCTTATGAACAGAATTGTTCCGTTATTTTCAATGGAACGGAATAAATATTAACTCTTTCTCATACAGAATCCGCTGAAAAGGTTAGGTACTTAGGTACATAGTATAGTCCTTTCCAATGCGATAAAATAAGGTGACATAGTGTCTATTTATCTTTGATAAAGGGGTATTTCCATGGGTTTGCCTTGGTATCGTGTTCATACTGTCGTATTGAATGATCCCGGTCGATTGCTTTCTGTCCATATAATGCATACAGCTCTAGTTTCTGGTTGGGCCGGTTCGATGGCTCTATACGAATTAGCGGTTTTTGATCCCTCTGACCCTGTTCTTGATCCAATGTGGAGACAAGGTATGTTCGTTATACCCTTCATGACTCGTTTAGGAATAACCAATTCGTGGGGTGGTTGGAGTATTTCAGGAGGAACTATAACGAATCCGGGTATTTGGAGTTATGAAGGTGTCGCAGGGGCACATATTGTGTTTTCTGGCTTGTGCTTCTTGGCAGCTATCTGGCATTGGGTGTATTGGGATCTAGAAATATTCTGTGATGAGCGTACGGGAAAACCTTCTTTGGATTTGCCCAAGATCTTTGGAATTCATTTATTTCTCTCAGGGGTGGCTTGCTTTGGCTTTGGCGCATTTCATGTAACAGGTTTGTATGGTCCTGGAATATGGGTGTCCGATCCTTATGGACTAACTGGAAAAGTACAATCTGTAAATCCAGCGTGGGGCGCGGAAGGTTTTGATCCTTTTGTTCCGGGAGGAATAGCCTCTCATCATATTGCAGCGGGTACATTGGGCATATTAGCAGGTCTATTCCATCTTAGTGTCCGTCCGCCTCAACGTCTATACAAAGGATTACGTATGGGAAATATTGAAACTGTACTTTCTAGTAGTATCGCTGCTGTTTTTTTTGCAGCTTTCGTTGTTGCTGGAACTATGTGGTATGGTTCAGCAACTACCCCAATCGAATTATTTGGTCCCACTCGTTATCAGTGGGATCAGGGATACTTTCAGCAAGAAATATATCGAAGAGTTAGCGCCGGACTAGCCGAAAATCTGAGTTTATCGGAAGCTTGGTCTAAAATTCCCGAAAAATTAGCTTTTTATGATTACATTGGTAATAATCCGGCAAAAGGGGGATTATTCAGAGCAGGCTCAATGGACAACGGGGATGGAATAGCTGTTGGATGGTTAGGACACCCCGTCTTTAGAGATAAAGAAGGGCGCGAGCTTTTTGTACGTCGTATGCCTACTTTTTTTGAAACATTTCCGGTAGTTTTAGTAGATGGAGACGGAATTGTGAGAGCCGATGTTCCTTTTAGAAGGGCAGAATCAAAGTATAGTGTTGAACAAGTAGGTGTAACTGTCGAGTTCTATGGTGGCGAACTCAATGGAGTTAGTTATAGTGATCCTGCTACTGTAAAAAAATACGCCAGACGTGCCCAATTAGGTGAAATTTTTGAATTAGATCGGGCTACTTTGAAATCCGATGGTGTTTTTCGTAGCAGTCCAAGGGGTTGGTTCACTTTTGGGCATGCTACGTTTGCTTTGCTCTTCTTTTTTGGACACATTTGGCATGGTGCTAGAACCTTGTTCAGAGATGTTTTTGCTGGTATTGATCCAGATTTGGATGCTCAAGTGGAATTTGGAACATTTCAAAAAATTGGGGATCCAACTACAAGGAGACAAGTTGTCTGATACAACATTGCTCTGGTATCTTTCGCCTCTATTTTTTTTGATTTGACATAAGGTACCGGAGAAATCTTGATTTGAATCACCATTTATTCTTTGACTCTTTACTTTTCTTTATATGGTAAATGATCCCAAATGAATAGGTGTGGAAGCTATAATTGTAAACCACGATCGAATCTATGGAAGCATTGGTTTATACATTCCTTTTAGTCTCGACTTTAGGGATAATTTTTTTCGCTATCTTTTTTCGAGAACCGCCTAAGGTTCCGACTAAAACTAAAAAAATGAAATAATTTTTCATTATCTCAATTGAAGTAATGAGCCTCCCAATATGGGAGACTCATTACTTCAACTAGTCCCCGTGTTCTTCGAATGGATCTCTTAGTTGTTGAGAGGGTTGCCCAAAAGCGGTATATAAGGCGTACCCAGTAAAGCTTACAAGTAAACCAGATATGGAGATGGCGACTAGGGTTGCTGTTTCCATTTTTAGATAATTTCAAGATCACAATGGATCTACGATAAGATCGTTTATTTACAACTACAACGGAATGGTATACAAAGTCAACAGATCTCAACCAAGGAATAGTATTTTATGGCTACACAAACCGTTGAGGGTAGTTCTAGATCTGGGCCAAGACGAACTACTGTAGGGAATTTATTGAAACCATTGAATTCGGAATATGGTAAAGTAGCACCGGGCTGGGGGACTACACCACTTATGGGGGTCGCAATGGCTTTATTTGCGATATTCCTATCTATTATTTTGGAAATTTATAATTCTTCCGTTTTACTGGATGGAATTTCAATGAGTTAGGTTCATAAGAACTATAAAGTCCTAGTTTTTCAATCAAAAAAATTACTTTACTTAAGAAAGACTCGGATTTCTAGACCATTCTGGTAGTTCGACCGTGAGATTTATTTGTTTCGGTATTTCCGGAATATGAGTGTGTGACTTGTTATAATTGATCCTATTGATAATACAGAAAATGGGCCTGTCATCTCTATCAAGATGATTCTACCTCGTCGGATATTTATTCTAGTATCTGGAGCACGGAATATATAGAATAGATCAAGAAAAGAAATATTTGAACTATGATTCATACCTACTATTTACTATTCAGACTTCGCAACCGGACTCAAAAAAAAAATTCAAATGGGTATTTCCTAAATCAAACGATTTTTCTTCTTTCAGTTTGAACAAAGGACAAATTTTCTCTAGATTTTGTTGAGTCATTACATCCATTCATTGAATAAGTGATCAT